GAGGTCTACCGCTGAGAGCCAGAAGGGAAAGACATACATGGCACCAATCCAATCTCAAGAACTATTATTCAACCATTTCTGTGTCGCTGACTGGGGTCTCTGCCCCTCTGGGGAATCCATAGAAAGCAAAACAATTCCATAAAGTGAAAATTGAAGCTATTGCTGTCGGTCTCGATTCATTCTCTTTTCTAGTCTGATCATGGCATATGTCATGCTCATCTATTCTATAGTCAAAGCAGGAGCCCATCCTTAGCAACGTGCCCCGGTTGTCATGTTTGTGTTTGTGTGTGTCTGAATGTCTGAGTGGGACCTTTCCTCTTTCTGTGAGGGTGCGTATTTTCAAGGTGTCCTTAGATTATTATATCAAAAAGAAGTCTATCTTTCTTCTTTTACTATATCGCTTTGCCGCAACGTATCCCAGGTTGGCTACCTGTCTCTGCAGGAATAGGAAGGTGCCTCTAGCAGATTGCCCTTTCTTTTCCTTTCCTGGGCTAGGTAACCGGAATATCCGAGGCAAGAATTTTCTGCTTTGTGGAGTCAACTCGTCTTATAAGAAGCGGAACCCACGTATAAATTAGTGTATACATATGCACTTACAGTTACAGATACAGAAGGCGCAATCGGAGCACTAAGATCATGGGGTGAAGGCACACTGTCATTACACGATGGGTAAGGTGCGGAGCTACACTCTAAAGACAGATTCACTAGATTCCGACCTTCCCGCTGCTCTGTATAGTCCTATTGGAGGGCAATACAATACTCTAACGATTCCTGCCTTGGTTGATGATGAATTACCTTACTCCCTTTCCATACCGGGTCTAGGGGTATAGTCTATTCTATAATATACTCTTCTTCTATCACAGAAATAGCTAAATCGGAAGTTAAGCCCTATAAGATAAGCACTTCACTGAAACTAAAAAGAACAACAAGAGCAATACCTCACAGGCTAAAGCAGGAACAAGGGGCGCAAGCGAAAGCAGTCTTTAGAAGTCTAAACTAAGAAAGACTTACGAACCGGAAGGATAAGAGCCGTAGCTACAAAGCAAAAGAAGTTGTCGGAGGCGATGCGACGATACTCACCTCAGCCTCTCTGGCGGCATTAGTTACCAGATTCATTCAGTGACAGCCTTAGGATAAGGAATTCAAGATCGGCGACATCTTCCTCCTCAAGGCTTCCTTAGCTACAGGATTCCTATTCTAAACCTAGGCGGGTTCGGCCTTATCCTGATAGTTCTGGGCGTACTCCTCTTCCTAGTTCCCTGACTATTATGGTAAGGTAAAACTCTGTAGAATCCTCCGGATCAACTCCAAGCTAGGCGGATTACCCGCCAATATTCTCCTCCCCTGGAAGCTCCTACCTAGCGGGAAATGTCAATGTTTGAGCTCTAGCGGATGTCGCGGATCTTGAACTCTTTTGTTGCCGATCTGGAAGTCCTTTATTTTCATTTAAGAAATAGTCGGCTTCTTTATTCCCTTACCGAGTAGACGAGAATGGCACCGTGAATTCATTTCTTTCAATAGCTGCTCCGCTTCAACAAAGCTTGACCCGCCTCAAAAGAAAGTGGTTAAGTCTTCGTTCTTACCGGTGACATCTCCGCTTTTCCCTTAGCCCGTAGGGAATTTATCTTCTATGAGTTAGGATTCCTTTGAAAGTCTGACTATAATTCTCAAATTATAGCTAGTTGTCTTCTTCTCTTGCAGCAGAAAGACATTCTAACTTTCAATTTAATTTAAAGAAAAGAAAGGAGAAGAAGCTATCGACCAGTTTTTTCTAGAAATAGTATAAATAACATCGCCAAAAAAAAAGTCAATCAACGAAGCCGGTAAAAAACAGAATTGAAAAAATTCACCAGTGAAAAAAGAAGAATCTTGTTTGTGTTCCAGGAAATAGAAAGGAGAAAGAGCAATGAATCCCCTTTGTTTTGTATTTGAAAATCTTGCTCAATTACGCACTGCGGAGACCTCTTGTCCATCTCCGAGAGCGCCCTTTTTCTCTTTTAAATTGTCTTGAATGAGTTCCTCCTTTCTTTCGTCCAGGGCTGATTTCTCAGGGGCAACAGGCTCTGCTGGGGCGGATGGGATTGATTGATTCTAAACCCGCTTCGACGTCTTCCCACAGATCTGCCTTATCGAGCCTTTTTGGGGTGCCATTAAGGCAATGAAATCGGTTTTTGTACGAGGAATAAGAGGCATATGCAAGAGCAGGTTGCACGAAAGGAACTGACATCTCATCGGAATAGGAAGCGAATCCGCTCTTCTATGTGCTAGATGTCGGCATTTCCCCTCTTAGCATACGGCATTAACTTCACTGACGCCTACTGACCGGATCGGGCACGAAGGAGGAAGGAACAATGGGAGAGAGGCGAAGGTTTTGTCCCGCTCTGGATCTGTGCCGTTCCGATCTCAATCTCAGCCTGTGTTCCCACATAGTATTTCGTCATTCTATGACATTCCTACTAACGAGTGAGTGTCATTTGCACGTGTTCCAAAAAAGAGAAAAAGCATCTGAGCTGCTTTGAGTGCCGGTCCTAGCAATTGAGACGGCAGCATTCGAATCAGCGGCGAGAGAGGGAGCCAACGCACTGGCAGGGGGAGCAGCATGGTGGTCCTTGGATTTACCTGACTTTCTTTTTTTCAACCTATTTTCTTCTCAATATTGGTTCTTCATTTATCTATCTATATAGATCTTTTTGGGGGAGTCTATGAAAGAACGAAGGATATGGTGAAAAGAGCTTTCACACAAAAAAGACAAGCTCTCATTTATTTTTTACAAATAGGTTTCCTGATAACTAGTTTTGGAATTTTTATTTTTTTTTTAATCAAATCATGTTTCCAGAAATCGAGAAGGGTAACTTAGTTAATCCTTTACAAGTTGTCGCGCAACTGTCATGTCTCTTATTTAACTTTAGATACCCTTTCAAACCAGTAAGGGTAAGACACCTTCTTATTCTGTGTTTTTTTCTAAGCCTCACCAGTAGTCTTTATCTGCAAGGCATAAAGTGGGAAATCATTTCTTTACTTTTTTTTGTATTTCTTATTTTTATATTTTTAAATAAGTATCTTAATCGGACTAATTTCATCACCTAGTGATAAAACAACCATATTGGGAATCCCACACGGAATTCTAATCTTCGTTTTTCTTCACGTATGGCTTTTTTTGGTTTGGGCTGCTTTTTTTCAAAGATAGCCTGCCCAGAGAAAAGCAAGTTCCAGTGGTGGGCTGTCGTCCCTTTTTAGACATAGTAAGAAGAGTTGCAATGCTAGATTAAGAAGGGGTAAAGCCATAACTCTTAACCGTTCGTACCCCAGACCCATGGGTTACTCACTAGGCCATAACGGGATAAGAAAGATAGCTTCAAGAGGATATCAGTTAGGTTCCCTGCGGGGCAGTGAGGCCTGAAACAACATAGTAAGACACATTGAAGAGATGGGTCTATATTTTCTTTTTGCCAATCCATTCGGTCATCGGTTCGAAAAGATACCGCAGCCTTTGATGTTCGCGGATGGTGTTCGTGTTCGTCGACAGCACCTAAAGGAAAAACCTCACTTTGATCACACTTTATCCGGATCCCGTGCAATCAACTTGGTTGAGAAAGACCTTAACTTGTTAGAGCGTTCGTGCCCTGGTCACTTCACTTACCTAAAAGATAAGGAACAATAAGCTGAAAAAGTCCCAAAAAGAAAGACAGATAAATATTCTCTAGTTGTACCCAGACCAAGGGGCCGTGCTAGCACCTTACTGGCTCTTACTCAGGACTAGCACCTAAACTAACCGAAAAAGGCAGCAGAAGAAGGCTTCTCTAAAAAGGGCTACAGCCATCAATAGAGAGCTCTCTTCTGTTTCCCTTTACCTATAACCCTATCCAGGTGGACAAAAGCTGAGCTTTGGCCCTCGTAGTACATTCAATAGCTGGATTGCTAAACAGGCGGGCGGAGAGGAGCTGGTTATCAAAATTACGTAAAGTAAAGAAAGAAGATTCGTCTTGCTGAGCGCGGTAAATGCTTTCGACGGAACCCCCCGTTGTTCTCCCTCCGCTAGCGCGCAGCCGATAATGGGGCAGATATATACGAAGTTAAAGAAACTAAAGTGAGAACATTTTCATAGTTCGTAGGTGCGCTCATTCCGAATTTCTTTGTACTGCCGCGAATCCCATGCTTTCTGTTGGTCAACAACCAACAACCACAGCTTCTAGTTTTTTCTAAATCTCCTCTTATTCGGGGAGTGGAGCATAATGAACCAAAGCAAAATGATTGTTATTGTTCTAAAGCTAAAGAAATTCCTCACGATTCTATTCTATCTATTAGAAAATCAAATTAGCAACTTTGTCACTAGTTTAGACCACGCAGCAACATCTATGATTCAAGGAATAATAGACTTACATCACGATATCTTTTTCTTCCTCATTCTTATTTTGGTTTTCGTATCACGGATCTTGGTTCGCGCTTTATGGCATTTCCACTATCAAAAAAATCCAATCCCGAAAAGGATTGTTCATGGAACTACTAGAAACGAGGTACTTATTTTGGTAGTGCGTTTTGCATCACTCCTCCTTAGTTTGGCCTCCCTTACCGCTGAACCACTTATCTCTTTTTGCAACGAGGTACCTGGCTCTGGGGGGGAGTCTGAGGGTTCTTCGATGCCCATTATTAGGGCTCCGAGCCCGGGGGGAGAAATCGAAGTCTTTGAAATTCCGGAAAGCCCGACTTTGGTCTCTCCGCCTCCGGAATACCTAAATCCCTCAATCGAGGAGGAGGAGGGGGACGGGGTGGAAGTAGGTCGCACCATTCTCCCTTTGGAGACCGAAGGGCCCAAGGTGCGTGCCAAACGGCCCCTTGACCTACCGGAGATTCCCCCGTACCGGGGAAAAGATCCCGCGGTGCAACCCACGGAGTACACTCCTCAGGGTGAGGAAATTCTTTTTTCGGAATTTCTAAAGAAAGTTGTTTTAAGCTTTCGTTCACTTTTTGAGGAAAGTTTGGGGAAACCCGTCCCCAGTGGT